GAAAAGTGTGAATCAATGGGTTCTAATAATTCATGAAAGATATTATCATATTCACACATTTCAATTATATGTGAAATCTATAAACCCTTTTTTTGGTTAAAAGTTTTTTTTGTTCGAATCTTTCATTTCATTTCAAGTAATTGGTTGGTCGTACAATAAATATACTATAATAAATACAAAATACAAGAATAGATAATATTTAATGAAAGAAAGAGAACATAGTTGGAGCAATCAATATTTGTGATGCAACAACGGTTGCATTAGATGCAAAACAAAGATTCTTTCTTGACCGAACTACAAGTATGTAACTCCATGATATGGAAAGAAAGAATATAGAACCTAAAAGGATAATGGAAGTTGTTCGTCTTTGAATCGAGTTGGACCCTCCAAAAAAGAATAAAAATGAAAGTAAAGGTTTTCTTTTTTTGATAGATCGTTTCGATATATCGTAGGGCACTTTTTTCTTCTCATTCGAGATATTATGGGCAATTAACCAACCTATTAATGTACTGAATCCAATGAGTTAAAAAAAAATAAGTAAAAGGTAATATCAGGTCGTTCGCCCCAAAATGGATTAGATCCTTTCTTTTTATTGAAAAAGACAAGAACTTTCAATTGAACTAAACTAATCCTGTCAATTGGTTTTTTCTTACCGTTACTGTTGTATCTGGGAAAATTGAAACTTAGGTAAGTGTTTTATCAACATATGTAACAAAAGAACATATCTAATTTAGCTCTTTCATGCCTACTATAACTAGTTATTTCGGTTTTCTACTGGCTGCTTTAACTATAACCCCAGCTCTATTGATTGGTTTGAATAAGATACGACTTATTTGAAATGAATTGAATGAACAATTCATAAAAATGAATATTTCTCTGAGATTCCAGGTGTTCCATGGTTCCTTTACACATCAATTGCCAATTCTTGGTTATTGAGATTCACGGATAATTCAGATTAATATTTAGGGATAGATCTTACCCATCTTTTTATCCCCTCAAAAACCGAAATGATTGAAGTTTTTCTATTTGGAATCGTCTTAGGTCTAATTCCTATTACTTTGGCAGGATTATTCGTAACTGCATATTTACAATACAGACGTGGTGATCAGTTGGACCTTTGATTGAGTAACATTTATTTTTTTTGATTGACCTCCTCCCTGCGGGAGGTCAAATTCAAGTTTCAATTAAACTTTTTTTTGTTAAGTTTTTTTATTGTGATTCGACATAACATAAACGGAATCACGCTCTGCAGGATTTGAACCTACGACATCGGGTTTTGGAGACCCGCGTTCTACCGAACTGAACTAAGAGCGCTTTCTTATTACAGGAGATACGACTGTAGTGTAAAGAAAAGGTTTTTTTACCCCCAAACATATCTTGCATACGTATAGCATGCAAAAATGAAAGATTATGTCCAATTTCAATCGATCTTAATTAATCCCTCGTTACTGCCCATAAGAGAAGTAATAGGTAGGGATGACAGGATTTGAACCCGTGACATTTTGTACCCAAAACAAACGCGCTACCAAGCTGCGCTACATCCCTTTTTAAAGTTCTTGTACAGTGTCATTGTACAAAATCCCTGTCTTGTTTTCCACATTGTTATTTTCCCCTCTATCTATATAGAATTTTCTTGTCATTTCTTCTTTTTGCTTTCATATAATAAAAGAATTTTATACATCTGAAACCTAACGTATAAAAAAAAATTTAAATTTATCTTATCGGCGTATCGTATAAAAAAAAGAATAAAAATTTATCGGAAATGCTCAGGAAGAAGGGGTCATCTTTTTCTTTTTTAGGGACAGGAAAATCTCATCTATTGGTTCATTGTACATATCTATTTTAGTTAGGAATTCCGCGTAAAGTAAAAAAAAAAATACAAATGATCTTGAACTACAACATCTGACTATACATATATGTATTACAATAAAGAAGGAGGATTTTCAATGCGAGATATAAAAACATATCTCTCCGTGGCACCTGTGCTAACTACTCTATGGTTTGGGTCTTTAGCAGGTCTATTGATAGAAATTAATCGTTTATTCCCAGATGCCTTGTCATTCCCTTTTTTTTAATTCTAGTTATTAATATGCGAAGAAATGAAGAAAATTAGGGATACAATTCTACATGACGTGACTAAAATTTTGCCCCTTCCTTTTTTTTTTCAGTTCTTTAGGATAGGAGGATAGGAAGGAAAGAAAAAGAAAAAGTGTATTGAACCTCGACAAAAATCTGGTGAATCTAAGATCGAATTTTGGGGAACAGAAATGGAAATGTGTATCCAGATCTAGAGCAGGATCCACGAAATCATAGCATAGAAAGAAGATACTTAAATGAAATATTGGGATTTAAGATAGGAATAATTGATAGTTAGAAAGAAATTGTATTACTTAATTATTACTTTATTATTAATTATTACTATTACTCTATTAATATTAATTGTAATTATATAATTACAACACATACAACACAACGAAATCTTTAGCTTTAGAAATGAAAATTGAATTTCAAGTTAGTAACTTCTATTGATTTTCTTATCGGGTCGAAAATAGAAGAAGTTAAGTCGATCCAAATCAAAAGGGGGTTCATGGCCAAGGGTAAAGATGTCAGAGTCAGAGTTATTTTGGAATGTACCAGTTGTGTCCGAAATGGTGTCAATAAAAAATCGCCGGGTATTTCTAGATATATTACTCAAAAGAATCGACACAATACATCCAGTCGATTAGAATTGAGAAAATTTTGTCACTATTGTCACAAGCATACGATTCATGGGGAAATAAAGAAATAGATGGAACGGAACGTGTGCGCGATCTTTCCAAGGAACAGGAAGAGGAAGAACTTAACATATTTAACTTAACATATATAATATAACATATATAATATACATAATATATACAATACAAATCAAACCCGATTTAATTTTCATATATATATATATATGATGTGTATTATATATGATATGTATAATATATATATGATATGTATAATATAAACGATGCGAATCAAAGCCTATTTCGGTCAGATCTGAAATGAATAAAGAAATAGAATTTTAGAGATAAGGAATAAACCATGGATAAATCCAAGCAACCTTTTCGTAAATACAAGCGATCCTTTCGTAGGCGTTTGTCCCCAATTGGATCGGGGGATCGAATCGATTATAGAAACATGAGTTTAATTAGTCGATTTATTAGTGAACAAGGAAAAATATTATCTAGACGGGTGAATAAATTGACCTTGAAACAACAACGATTAATTACTATTGCTATAAAACAAGCTCGTATTTTATCTTTGTTACCTTTTCTTAATAATGAGAAACAATTTGAGAGAGCCGAGTCGATCCCCAGAACTACTGGTCCTAGAACCAGAAATAAATAAACATACTCCTCAATTGACTCAAAACTCCAATCGGAACTCAAGCTCAGATTGATGTTTTGTTCAAAAGGCCTAGAATCCCGATTTTTTTCTTGTGTTATAAGAAGTTATAAGAAATAAAAAATGGGGGAAGAAGAAATCTTTTTTTTTTATTGAAAGATGTTCGTTCATTCCTACTACTTATCTTACTTCATTTTTTTATTCTATCTTCCCGGAGTTCATTCTCCGGGGAATTCTGTTTCAATTTCAATCATTTCTGTATTATATTTTATAATATCATATCCTTTATTTGATAATCTTATTGGAAATCATGTAAAGACAATTCTTATTTGATATAGATATTTGCGCAAGTATTTTACGATTAAGAAGCAATTGCTTCTTGTACAGATTTGGTATTAATCTACTATAATTATAGAATACCTTATTCTCACGAATAACTGCATTTATTCGAGTGATCCACAAACTACGAAAATCCCTCTTTTGCCTGCCTCTATCTTGATGAGAGGAAACCAAAGCTCTCATTTTCTGTTGAGTAGTCGTTCGAGTAAGTCTTGAATGAGCCCCAATAAAGGTTGATGCAAATAAACGAATTTTTGTTCGACGTTTCCGAGCTGTATATCCTCGTCTAACTCTGGTCATTGAATCAAATTAAACCTTAATGAATAACTAATTGATTTCTCTTCTTTCAGTCATCCTTTACCCCCCGTCAATTAATAACAAAACGGATTATTCCGATATATAAAATATAAATTCCAATGGCTTTTGCTACTATGACTTTCCCCAACCACGATTTTTTATTCCTTCCAGGCATTTCGCCTGGAAATAAGAAATTCTAACGATACCAAATAAAAAAAAATAGTGGGTTCCATCGTTTCTATGGTTACTTTTTTTTTTTAAACGGTGAGGTCCTCTCTATACACCGGAGCCTCTTCTTTCATTTTATCAAATGTTATTGTTAACTTGTATAGTTCACACTCTTTGGCTCTACCCATCAATTATACAGTAATAGTTCTTTTCACAATAAGAGTTATCCATACAGTGACGGCATTTAATTATGAAAGTTGGCTAGGTAGCTGACCTTCTTAGTCCGTTCTTTCAAGAATAGGAGTATAACCTTTTTGCTTCTTATAATACCATTTCCTCCGCTTAATGGATAACCATTTGCCCCCAATGGGGAATTGCTTTTCATCTCAAATCTAGGTGATTGGATTTGCACCAATGTAAACCATAAATTCCAAACACAATATAGGTATATGATAGATCTTCTCTATCTATCCTATTCATTGGTACTGGTCATTGATACTGGAAAATTGTCTCATTTGTTCGAACTCATGATCTGAACGAGTCGCACATACACCCTAGTGCATGTTCCTCGACGCTGAGGACATCCTCTAAGAGCGGGAGATTTCGTGACATTTCTTATTGGCTGTCTTGTGTTTCTAATAAGTTGTTTAATAGTTGGCATGCCGTATGTATATATAGAATTCTAGAATGGAATGGGTTGGTTTAGATCGATCTTAACCTGATGATTGATGATCATGAATTTTTTTTTTCTATTCAATATCAAATCGCAGAAAATTCGAATTATGGTTTGAAATGGATTTACATGAAATCCCTAGTATTTTCATTTTCGACCGCTACAAGATCAACAATGCCATGAACTTGGGCTTCTGTTGCTGACATAAAAACATCTCTTTCCATGTCTTCGGATACAACCCATAAAGGATTACCCGTTCTTTGTACATAAACCTTTGTGAGGGTTTCGCGAAGTTTCAGTAGTTCTTCCGCTTCCAGGATAAATTCGCCTGCTTGTGCTTCATAAAAAGAACTAGCAGGTTGGTGAATCATAACCCTGATGATATTGATATAACATCATGAACGGTTCTTCTATCTTGCATGATTGGGCTAAAGTAAGGGATAAAAAAAATATAAGAAAAAAAAATAGAATTGTACAACCGTACAGGCATCTTTTGTGCATACGGCTCTACAATGGAATTTACTTTTTCTTTTTCTTCTCTTCTATTCTATTGAAGAAAGAAATAGAATCCATCCGATCCAGATCGTTGAATGATCCATTTACCACCCTTCCTTTCGTAGGAGTAAAAAAAATACTATGATGGTTCTGTTGCTTTATATATTTATTTTGTCTGTGATTTAGCAATCCCAAAGTTCCTTTCTGATACGATCAAATAAGGAAAAAAATGATCTTTTTTTTTTTCATTTTTGTACTTTTTATTTCATAACATAAATATCAGAAAGAGAATTCTGGTGTGGAAAAGAATGGTTTGTGACGCTGAAATGTACCCCCGACACATAAGATCAAATCCGAAATGACCTCTCTTTCATACTACTATCTCGACATAAAATCTCATGTTATGAAAAAAACAATAATGGTTTGCTCATATCGAACTCGAAGTGCCATGCTATTATTACTTATTATTCATATTCAATATGGGAAGGCATAGTCTTCCTTTTTTTTTTTCAAATAAAAAAACTCATTGGCGCCAAGCGTGAGGGAATGCTAGACGTTTGGTAATTTCTCCTCCGACCAGAATGAAGGATCCCATTGAAGCGGCTAATCCCATGCATATTGTATGCACATCGGGTGGCACAAATTGCATAGTATCATAAATGGCTATTCCTGGTATTACCCATCCGCCGGGAGAGTTTATAAATAAATAAAGATCCCTAGTATCATCTTCTATACTGAGATATACCATGAGACCAACAAGTTGATTCGAGATCTCGCTATCAACTTCTTGGCCTAAAAAAAGTAATCTTTCTCGATAAAGTCGGTTGATTAGGACAAAATTGGTTCCCTTAGGAACCGTACGTGCACCTTTGGATGCATACGGTTCAAAAAAAAATTGCGAAAAAAAAGAATCAATGTGTCGATAACAGGTTTTTGTTTTTCTAATGAAGGGGGTTTTCTTCTTCTATTTTTCAAAAAACATAAGATGAGTTTTTGTTCCCTTACCTATAAAAAAAAAGAATTTACTGAACTTATTGAACTAACCTCTCATTGATGTATTGTTTCATCGAGATTCAAATCACGATGTCATTTTATTGTTCCTGAATGGGCCCTTTCCATTTTTTTAGGTTCATCTTTGTTCTACTCCGGGAAAAGGTCTGCCCGAATTCTATTTGTACATATAGGGCAAATGATCTCAGTACCACTTTTTTTTGTTACGACTTCTTTTTCAATTTGTTTCATGTCTTCTCCAAACTATTCGATGTATTCATCATACTACTCCATTGGTTGGCAGTTTGAGATCCCTCCTATAGTAAGTATAAGAATCGTTTATGATACAAGTGGTAATCGTACATATATTATCAATTTGTTACCAATTTGGTATTTTCTGAACGGAGCCTGGAGACTTTATTTTATCAGTCCAAGTCAACCATAAATTCTTCTAATTGATAATATTGATCCCCAATATAAATTGATCTAATTGTACTTCACGCTCCAAATGATTGATGGTTCACTCAATCTCAATACAATATTTCTTGGGCGAAACAGAGGATATCTCGATCGGGGGAGAGAACGGGTAAATCCCATATGACCCAATATGTCTGACAAGTCGCACTATACGTCAACCCAAACTGCATCTTCCTCTCCAGGACTCCGAAAAGGTACTTTTGGAACACCAATGGGCATTAAATTAAAGAAAAAAAAATTAAGTACTATACTTCACTTTAATATGGAAACGTAACAATGGGTTTATTGTCTTCATCCTTTTTTCTGTTTATTCTATTTTCTAGATAGATTGATTGGAAGGTTTATAGAGTAAGATAGAATGAATAAAGAAAAATTTTAACGAACGGAGCAATCGATCGTTCGAATGATAAACAAGTATCTATGCATTCGTTCCCACAAAATGGGACCAATTCTCCCATTGCGTATTGGTACTTATCGGGTATAGAATAGATCTGCTTCTCTTTGTTCTTATGAACAGAATTGTTCCGTTATTTTCAATGGAACGGAATAAATATTAACTCTTTCTCATACAGAATCCACTGAAAAGGTTAGGTTCTTAGGTACATAGTATAGTCCTTTCCAATGCGATAAAATAAGGTGACATAGTGTCTATTTATCTTTGATAAAGGGGTATTTCCATGGGTTTGCCTTGGTATCGTGTTCATACTGTCGTATTGAATGATCCCGGTCGATTGCTTTCTGTCCATATAATGCATACAGCTCTAGTTTCTGGTTGGGCCGGTTCGATGGCTCTATACGAATTAGCGGTTTTTGATCCCTCTGACCCTGTTCTTGATCCAATGTGGAGACAAGGTATGTTCGTTATACCCTTCATGACTCGTTTAGGAATAACCAATTCGTGGGGTGGTTGGAGTATTTCAGGAGGAACTATAACGAATCCGGGTATTTGGAGTTATGAAGGTGTCGCAGGGGCACATATTGTGTTTTCTGGCTTGTGCTTCTTGGCAGCTATCTGGCATTGGGTGTATTGGGATCTAGAAATATTCTGTGATGAGCGTACGGGAAAACCTTCTTTGGATTTGCCCAAGATCTTTGGAATTCATTTATTTCTCTCAGGGGTGGCTTGCTTTGGCTTTGGCGCATTTCATGTAACAGGTTTGTATGGTCCTGGAATATGGGTGTCCGATCCTTATGGACTAACTGGAAAAGTACAATCTGTAAATCCAGCGTGGGGCGCGGAAGGTTTTGATCCTTTTGTTCCGGGAGGAATAGCCTCTCATCATATTGCAGCGGGTACATTGGGCATATTAGCAGGTCTATTCCATCTTAGTGTCCGTCCGCCTCAACGTCTATACAAAGGATTACGTATGGGAAATATTGAAACTGTACTTTCTAGTAGTATCGCTGCTGTTTTTTTTGCAGCTTTCGTTGTTGCTGGAACTATGTGGTATGGTTCAGCAACTACCCCAATCGAATTATTTGGTCCCACTCGTTATCAGTGGGATCAGGGATACTTTCAGCAAGAAATATATCGAAGAGTTAGCGCCGGACTAGCCGAAAATCTGAGTTTATCGGAAGCTTGGTCTAAAATTCCCGAAAAATTAGCTTTTTATGATTACATTGGTAATAATCCGGCAAAAGGGGGATTATTCAGAGCAGGCTCAATGGACAACGGGGATGGAATAGCTGTTGGATGGTTAGGACACCCCGTCTTTAGAGATAAAGAAGGGCGCGAGCTTTTTGTACGTCGTATGCCTACTTTTTTTGAAACATTTCCGGTAGTTTTAGTAGATGGAGACGGAATTGTGAGAGCCGATGTTCCTTTTAGAAGGGCAGAATCAAAGTATAGTGTTGAACAAGTAGGTGTAACTGTCGAGTTCTATGGTGGCGAACTCAATGGAGTTAGTTATGGTGATCCTGCTACTGTAAAAAAATAYGCTAGACGTGCCCAATTAGGTGAAATTTTTGAATTAGATCGGGCTACTTTGAAATCCGATGGTGTTTTTCGTAGCAGTCCAAGGGGTTGGTTCACTTTTGGGCATGCTACGTTTGCTTTGCTCTTCTTTTTTGGACACATTTGGCATGGTGCTAGAACCTTGTTCAGAGATGTTTTTGCTGGTATTGATCCAGATTTGGATGCTCAAGTGGAATTTGGAACATTTCAAAAAATTGGGGATCCAACTACAAGGAGACAAGTAGTCTGATACAACATTGCTCTGGTATCTTTCGCCTCTATTTTTTTTGATTTGACATAAGGTACCGGAGAAATCTTGATTTGAATCACCATTTATTCTTTGACTCTTTACTTTTCTTTATATGGTAAATGATCCCAAATAAATAGGTGTGGAAGCTATAATTGTAAACCACGATCGAATCTATGGAAGCATTGGTTTATACATTCCTTTTAGTCTCGACTTTAGGGATCATTTTTTTCGCTATCTTTTTTCGAGAACCGCCTAAGGTTCCGACTAAAACTAAAAAAATGAAATAATTTTTCATTATCTCAATTGAAGTAATGAGCCTCCCAATATGGGAGACTCATTACTTCAACTAGTCCCCGTGTTCTTCGAATGGATCTCTTAGTTGTTGAGAGGGTTGCCCAAAAGCGGTATATAAGGCGTACCCAGTAAAGCTTACAAGTAAACCAGATATGGAGATGGCGACTAGGGTTGCTGTTTCCATTTTTAGATAATTTCAAGATCACAATGGATCTACGATAAGATCGTTTATTTACAACTACAACGGAATGGTATACAAAGTCAACAGATCTCAACCAATGAATAGTATTTTATGGCTACACAAACCGTTGAGGGTAGTTCTAGATCTGGGCCAAGACGAACTACTGTAGGGAATTTATTGAAACCGTTGAATTCGGAATATGGTAAAGTAGCACCGGGCTGGGGGACTACACCACTTATGGGGGTCGCAATGGCTCTATTTGCGATATTCCTATCTATTATTTTGGAAATTTATAATTCTTCCGTTTTACTGGATGGAATTTCAATGAGTTAGGTTCATAAGAACTGGAAAGTCCTAGTTTTTCAATCAAAAAAATTACTTTACTTAAGAAAGACTCGGATTTCTAGACCATTCTGGTAGTTCGACCGTGAGATTTATTTGTTTCGGTATTTCCGGAATATGAGTGTGTGACTTGTTATAATTGATCCTATTGATAATACAGAAAATGGG